ATAATAAAAATCTCAACTAAAATAATAATACTATCAACAACCATAATATCTACATTATTAGTATTAAGATCAGAAAATTGATTTAGAATATGAATAGGGTTAGAAATTAACATATTATCGTTTATTCCAATAATAGAGGAAAGAAAAAATTTAATATCATCAGAATCAAAAATAATTTATTTTATTATTCAAAGTATAGCCTCTATAATATTCTTATTTATAATTACTATAAACCCCTTAATTATAATTAATGAAAACTTAATTAATAATTTGTCAATATTAATAATCACTTTAAGTATATCTATAAAAATTGGAATAGCACCCATACATTTATGATTTATTAATATTATAAAAAAATTAAAATGGAACAATTGTATATTACTAATAACATGACAGAGGATTGCACCTTTATATGTTATAAGAAACACAAATAATAACATTTTTATAATTAATATATTAGCCATTACAAGAGCACTCATCGGAGCAATTGGTGGAATTAATCAAACATCAACAAAAAAAATTATAGCATATTCATCAGTTAACCATTTAGGATGAATTACAACTTGTATTATATATGATAATGAAACATGAATAAAATATTTAATTATTTATTCTATAATTATTATAATTCTAACTAGAAGTTTCGAAAAAAAGTCAATTAACTTTATTAATCAAATAAATACAAACATGAAAACAAAAACCGAAAAAATAAGATTTATTGTAATAATACTAAGATTGGGGGGTTTACCCCCATTTCTAGGATTTTTGCCTAAATGATTAGTAATTCAATCCCTAATAAATAATGAATGTAAAATAACCATTATTATTCTTATAATAACATCAATAATTACATTATTTTATTATCTACGAATAATTACACCAATCATTATAATAAATAACTACATTAATAAATGAAACATTAAAAGAAAAAATATAAAAATCACATATATATTAAATTTAATTGTTAATATAATATTACCAGTTACTATAATTATTAGAATAACATAAAACCTTAAGTTAAATAAACTATTAACCTTCAAAGTTAAAAATATAAATATAATTTTATAGGCTTTAGTAAAATACTACTTTAGAATTGCAGTCTAATATCATTCAATTGACTATAAAGCCTGATAAAGGAATTAAAAATTCATATATAAATTTACAATTTACAACCTATAATCAGACACTTTATCTAAGTAAATAAATTTATTTAGAGAACATAAAATTGAATAAATGAATATTTTCAACAAATCATAAAGATATTGGAACACTTTACTTTATATTAGGTATATGATCAGGGATAATTGGTATGTCAATAAGATGAATTATTCGAATTGAATTAGGACAACCCGGATCATTTATTGGAAATGACCAAATTTATAATGTAATTGTAACAGCACACGCTTTCATTATAATTTTCTTTATAGTTATACCAATTATAATTGGTGGATTTGGTAACTGACTAGTCCCATTAATAATTGGAGCACCTGATATGGCATTCCCACGAATAAATAATATAAGATTCTGACTATTACCACCATCACTTACACTTTTATTAGTAGGGAGTATAGTTGATGCTGGTGCCGGAACAGGATGAACTGTATACCCACCACTATCAAGCAATTTAGCACATAATGGAGCATCAGTTGATTTAACCATTTTTTCTCTACACCTTGCAGGTGTATCATCAATTCTAGGAGCTGTAAATTTTATTTCAACTATTATTAATATACGAACTTCAGGAATAACTAGAGAAAAAATTCCATTATTTGTCTGATCAGTAGGTATTACTGCCCTATTATTATTATTATCATTGCCTGTTTTAGCAGGAGCAATCACAATATTATTAACTGACCGAAATTTAAATACTTCATTCTTTGATCCAGCAGGTGGGGGTGACCCAGTTTTATACCAACACTTATTTTGGTTCTTTGGGCACCCAGAAGTATATATTTTAATTTTACCAGGATTTGGAATTATTTCACATATCATTAGACAAGAAAGTGGTAAAAGAAATGCATTTGGTTCAACAGGAATAATTTACGCCATATTAGCTATTGGTTTATTAGGATTTATTGTATGAGCTCATCATATATTTACAGTTGGTATAGATGTAGACACCCGAGCATACTTTACCTCAGCTACTATAATTATTGCTATCCCAACCGGAATTAAAATTTTTAGATGACTAGCAACCATCCATGGATCTATGATTAATTATTCTCCTTCAATATTATGAACATTAGGATTTGTATTTTTATTTACAATTGGAGGTCTTACAGGAATTGTCCTAGCCAATTCATCAATTGATATCGTATTACATGACACTTACTATGTAGTCGCACATTTTCATTATGTACTTTCAATAGGAGCAGTATTTGCCATTATAGCAGGATTTATTCAGTGATATCCACTATTTACAGGAATAACAATAAATCCTAAATGATTAAAAACTCAATTCTTCACTATATTTATTGGAGTAAACTTAACTTTCTTCCCACAACACTTTTTAGGATTAAGAGGAATGCCACGACGATATTCAGATTATCCAGATATATATATATCATGAAACGTAATCTCGTCAATCGGATCAACTATTTCAATCTTAGGAACTATAATATTTATTATAATTATATGAGAAAGTATGGTATCTAAACGAAAAATTATATTTGTTATAAATATAAATTCAAGAATTGAATGATTACAAAATTATCCACCAGCTGAACATTCATATAACGAAATACCTATCGCATTTAATTTCTAATATGGCAGAAATATATGCAATGAATTTAAGATTCATTTATAAAGATTAATCTTTTTTTAGAAATTAGAAAATGATCACAAATTAATTTTCAAGACCCTAACTCACCTCTTATAGAACAATTATTATTCTTTCATGATAGAACAATAATTATTTTAATTATAATTACTACTCTAATTGCCTGAATTATATTTAAGATATTATTTAATAAAATAATTAATCGATTTATAATAGAAAATCAAATAATTGAAATTATCTGAACAATTATTCCAGCTATAATTCTTATTTTAATTGCTTTACCATCTCTTCGAATTCTATATATAATAGATGAAACTAAAAATCCAACTTTAACAATCAAAGCAATTGGACACCAATGATATTGAAGTTATGAATATTCAGATTTTAAAAATATTGAATTTGAATCTTACATAAAACCTGAAAGAGAAATTGAAATAAATGAATTTCGTTTACTTGAAACTGATAATCGAATTATACTTCCAATAAATAATCAAATCCGAATTATTGTTACTGCAACAGATGTATTACATTCATGAACTATCCCAAGTTTAGGAATTAAAATTGATGCTATCCCGGGGCGATTAAATCAAGGATCAATATTTATTAATCGACCAGGAATTATATACGGACAATGTTCAGAAATTTGTGGAGCAAATCATAGATTTATACCTATTACAATTGAAAGTATAAACACAAAACAATTCGTTAGATGATTAAAAAATAATTCATTAAGTGGCTGAAAGTAAAGCAATGGTCTCTTAAACCAAAATATAGTAATTAACATATACTCTTAATGGAAAAATTAGTTTATAAAAAACATCAGATTGTCAAACTGAAAAAATTAAATATAATATTTTTCTATACCACAAATAGCGCCATTATCATGATTAACATTAATAATTATATTTATTATTATAATCATTATTATTAATAGAATAACATATTTCAACAAAAATTATAAAATTAAAAATAAAATAGAAAACAAAAAAATAAATCAACTTAATTGAAAATGATAACAAACTTATTTTCAACTTTTGATCCATCAACATCTATGTATTATTCAATAAATTGAATAAGAACTTTAATTATTTTAATTATAATTCCATACCCATACTGAATTATTAAATCACGACAAAAAATAATAATTGATATTATTTATAAAACCTTACATCAAGAATTTAAAACACTCTTATCCAAAAGTGAAGGATTAACATTAATAATAACATCATTATTTATATTTATTTTAGTAAATAATATAATAGGGTTATTACCATACATTTTTACTAGATCCAGACATTTAATTTTTTCATTAGCATTATCATTACCATTATGAATTTCAATTATACTATTTGGATGAATTAATAAAACACAACATATATTTAGTCATTTAATCCCAGCAGGAACACCAGGTATATTAATACCTTTTATAGTATGCATTGAGACTATTAGTAATATCATTCGACCGGGATCATTGGCCGTACGATTAACAGCTAATATAATTGCCGGTCATTTATTAATAAGATTATTAGGTAATAATACAGTAAGAGCATCAACAATTATAATTATAATATTAATAATTATCCAAGTTATATTAATATTATTCGAAACAGCAGTGGCAATAATTCAGGCTTATGTATTCTCAGTTTTAACGACTTTATATTCAAGTGAAGTAAATTATGAAAAAAAGTAATCACCCATTTCATTTAGTAGATCCAAGACCATGACCTTTAACAGGATCAATTGGAGCTATAACAATAACATCAGGAATAGTTATATGATTTCATATAAAAAACCCAACATTAATAATATTAGGTATTACAATCTTATTATTAACTATAATTCAATGATGACGAGATATCGTACGAGAAGGGACTTATCAAGGAAAGCATACTATCAAAGTAACTAATGGATTAAAGTGAGGAATAATTTTATTTATTATTTCAGAAATCTTTTTTTTTATCTCATTTTTCTGGGCCTTTTTTCACAGTAGACTCGCACCAACTATTGAAATCGGTATAGCCTGGCCTCCGAAAGGTATTAAAACCTTTAACCCTATAGATATTCCTCTTTTAAATACAACAATTTTATTATCTTCAGGTATCACTATTACATGAGCTCACCACAGTATTATAAATAAAAATCATAACCAGACAGTTAGGGGTTTATTTTTAACAGTTACGTTGGGGATTTATTTTACTATCCTGCAAGCATATGAATACTTAGAGTCCCCATTTACAATCAGTGACTCCGTCTATGGATCTTGTTTCTTCATAGCAACCGGATTTCATGGTATTCACGTAATCATTGGAACTACATTTTTATTGGTTTGTTTAATCCGAACTATAAAATTTCATTTTTCAAGTAAACACCATTTTGGATTTGAAGCAGCCGCTTGATATTGACACTTTGTAGACGTAGTCTGATTATTTTTATATATTTCAATTTATTGATGAGGTAGTTATTTTTTTAGTATATAAAGTATTCTTAACTTCCAATTAAGAGGTCTCAAAAGAGAAAAAATAATTTTATTAACTAGATCATCAATCATAATCAGATTTATAATCAGAATAATTCTTATTATAATATGCTCGGTTATTTCAAAAAAAACAAAAAACAACCGAGAAAAAATAACACCATTTGAATGTGGATTTGACCCTAAAAGATCATCACGAATACCATTCTCAATTCAATTTTTTATAATTGCAATTATCTTTTTAATTTTTGATGTAGAAATTGTAATTTTAATACCAACTATTAAAATTATACAAATAACCAAAATAAAATCATGATTTATCGTAACATCAATATTTTTAATTATTTTAATTATTGGATTATATCATGAATGAAAAAACGGAATTTTAGAATGAAGAAATTGGGGTTATAGTTAATAATAACATTTAATTTGCAATTAAAAATTATTCTAAAAAGAATTATCCTCAAGTAGTGAAGTAAATTTTACATTTAGTTTCGACCTAAAAATAGAGCTAAGGCTCCTTACTTTTAACTAAAACCAAAAAAGAGGTATTTCACTGTTAATGAAATTATTGATTAAAAATCTAGTTAAAAGAGAATGTTGTAACTAAAAGAAGCCGCTAACTATCTTTTAAAGCGGTTAAAGTCCGTTTTTCTCTTAAATTTATATAGTTTATAATAAAACATCTCATTTTCAATGAGAAGAAAAAATTATTATTTTTATAAATACTTGAAGAGATAAAATCCCATAATAATATCTTCAATATTAAGCTTTAAAATTAAGCTATTCAAGTATTAAAAAACAAAAAATATTAAAGAAAATAAAAAAAAAGAAATTATATAAATTTTTAAATTATTATAATAAAAAAAATGAACAAATTTTCTCAAAACTACTACGTAAAAAAAAGATAGTTTTGAGAAAACTAATTCCCCCCAACCAACTTCCAGATTATTATTTAAATTAAACGAAATATTAAAAAAATTCTTATTCAAAATATAAGTTCTAAAGGAAGGTATAAATCATATACTTCCTAAAAAGGAAGAAGTTTTATAAAAAATTATATAACTAGAAAATGAATTATAATAAAAAACTGATAATTCATATCCTAAAAAAGACCCTAACAAAATTATAATTAAAGATATCAATTTTATAAAAGTTGATAAAACTAAAAAAGAAGGTGTTATAAAAATTATTCATATCAAAATACTTCCTGAAAATATAGATATTATAACTAAAAAAATTATAGAAAAATTTATTAATTTATCTTCAGTATAGTTTTGGCAACTATAAGAATTAGGATAAAGATTTATAGTATAATAAATTAAACGAACACTATAAGAAACAGTTAAACCTACAGAAACATACATAATAAAATAATAAAATATATTAGAACCTGTAAAAGTTGATAATTCTAAAATTAAATCCTTTGAATAAAATCCAGAAAGATAGGGAAAACCACATAAAGAAAGATTTGAAATACAAAAACATGTAATTGTAAAAGGTAATTGATAAGATAGCCCCCCCATAAAACGAATATCTTGTGTATCATTTATAACATGAATAATTAAACCTGCACACAAAAAAAGTAAAGCCTTAAAAAAAGCATGTGTTAATAAATGAAAATATGATAAATAAGGAAAACCTAAAAAAAGAATTCTTATTATTAAACCTAACTGACTTAAAGTAGATAGAGCAATAATCCTTTTTAAATCAAATTCAAAATTAGCACCTAAACCTGATATAAATATAGTTATCAAAGACAAAATTAAAAAAAAATTACAATCAAATATATAAATTATTGAATTAAAACGAATTAAAAGATAAACACCCGCAGTTACCAAAGTTGAAGAATGAACTAAAGCAGAAACCGGAGTTGGAGCTGCCATAGCAGCAGGTAATCAAGAAGAAAAAGGGATTTGAGCTCTTTTAGTGAAACCAGCTAAAATTAATAAAATAACTAAATAAAATACTCAACTCTCATAAAGAAATAAATAATAAAAAAAATGTCAACTACCAAAATTTATTATTCAAGCAATTGACAAAAGAATAGCAACATCCCCAATACGATTTGTTAAGATAGTTAATATACCAGCTCTGTGAGATTTATAATTTTGAAAATAAATAACCAAACAATAAGAAACTAGGCCTAAACCATCTCAACCAATTAAAATTCTAATAAGATTAGGTCTTATAATAAGTATAAATATAGAAAAAATAAATATTAAAACTAAATATAAAAATCGAATTTTATTATAATCTGAAATTATATAACTATGACTATATAAAATAACTATAGAAGAAATAAAAAAAACACAACCTCTAAATAATAAAGATATTCAATCAAAAATTAAAGTCAAAGTAATTATTATACTATTATAAGTAATAAATTCTCAATCTAATAAAAAAATCTGATTAGAATAAATAAAAAAAAGACCTAATAAAAACATTAAAAGGCCTAAAATAAATAAAGAAAAAGATCTAATTATATAAAAAGAAGTATTTTTCAAAGTCTGAAATAATATTATACCTATAACACCACAAATTATTATTCTTATTAAACTATTCAAACATAATCAAACTATAAAAATATCAATTTTTAAAATTATAAAATTTAAAGGAAAACAATGAAGAAAAAGTAACATGTATTCACGCAAATTAATATTAAAAATAGATTTTAACCCAGAATATATAGAACCATGCTGAGTATTAGAATATAAATAAATACTATAACAACAACTCAAAAATGAACCTCAAAATAAGAAAAAAAAAGAATAATAAGATCAACTTATTATACTATTAATAATAAAAATTTCTCCTAGTAAATTTAAAGTTATAGGTCTAGCTATATTATTAGCACAAAATAAAAATCAAAAAAAAGATAATCTTGGTATTAAGGTAATTATGCCTTTATTAAAATAAAATCTACGACTATTTGAACGTTCATAAACCAAATTTGCTAAACAAAATAAACCTGAAGAACAAAGACCATGGCCAATTATTAAAATAAGAGAACCTAATATACCCAAATTATTTATTGAAAAAATACCGCAAATTACTAAAGCTATATGACTAACAGAAGAATAAGCAATTAAAGATTTTATGTCAACTTGAAATATACAAATAAAACCAATAATTATTATACCAAATAGACTTAATCTAATTAAAAAAACATTATTAAATAAAAAGAATCCTTCAATAAAATTTAAAACACGTATTAAACCATAACCACCTAATTTTAAAAGAATACCCGCCAAAATTATAGAGCCTGAAATTGGTGCTTCTACATGAGCTTTTGGTAATCAAAAATGAAAGAAAATTATAGGCATCTTAATTAAAAAAGCTAAAATCAAACCCAAATATAAATAAAAATTATAATTAACCAAAATTAAAGGATAAAATATACTAAAACAAATATTATTAATATAAAAAATTGATAATAAAAGAGGTAAAGAACCAAAAAGAGTATAAAAAAGTAAATAAAAACCTGAAGAAAGTCGTTCAGGCTGATAACCCCAACCAAAAATTAATAAAAGTGTTGGAATTAAACTAGATTCAAAAAAAATATAAAACAAAAAGATATTCTGAGTAGAAAAAGAGAGAATTAAAAAAAAAGTTAAAAAAATTACAACTAAAATAAAATAAGATGATGAACTTGTCAGATTAATTTTATATCTAGATAAAACTATTAATAAACTAATTCAAACTGTTAGATAAATTAAAGATGATGAAAGAATATCTATTATAAAACCATAACTTAAAGATCTATAAAAGTAAGTAAATAATCTCATATTCAAAAATAAAATTAAAGAAAAGAAAAAACAAGAAATTAAAATTATTCAATTACTTAAAAAACATAAAGGGGTCAAAAAAAAATAAAAAATCAATATCTTTATCATATTAAACTTCTAATATTTATTAAATTGTCATTGCCATGACACCGAATTATTGAAACAAGAACTGAAAGTCCTAAAACTCCTTCACAAACAGAAAAGGTTAAAAAAAAAATAATAAAATAATATTCTCTTAAATATCTATAAAGAAAAAAAAAGAAAGAAAAAAAAATTACAACAACTAAATATTCTAATCTTAACAAAGTTAAAAGTAAATGTTTTCGAGAAGAACATAAAATAACTAAACCACAAAAAAATATATACCATAAAATTAAATAATTTAATAAAATTAGTTTTAATAGTTTAAAAAAAATAATGATCTTGTAAATCATAGATAGATAATTCTTTAAAACTTCAGCAAGAGAACAATTTGTCCTTACTTTAATCCCCAAAATTAATATTTTTAATAAAATACTCGCTGAATATGAAAATAATTTTTATATTTATAATTATAATGGCTACAACTATAATAGTATTAAAACACCCATTAAGTATAGGGTTTAATCTTATTTTAATTACATTCTTATCATCAATTACAATAAGTATTTGAATAAAATACACATGATATTCATATATTTTAGTTTTAGTTATATTAGGAGGAATATTAGTATTATTTATATATATAGCTAGAATTGCCTCAAATGAAATTATAAAATTCTCATTTAAAACTTTTATTATAATAATTATTTCTATAATCATTTCCATAGCTTTATTAAAAGAAGAGATATTATCCCACAGATCCGTAATTATTCAAACTATAGATGGACAACAAAATATATCTATAATAAAATTATTTAATACAAAAAGATCAATTATTACAATTATAATAGCTTTATATTTACTGATAACTATAATTTATGTGATTTTTATTACAAATACATTTGAAGGGCCAATACGAAAAAAGAATTATGAAAAAACCAATCCGAAAATCACATCCAATAATTAAAATTATAAATTCCTCTTTATTTGATTTACCAACACCATCATCAATCTCAATTTGATGAAATTTTGGTTCACTTTTAGGGATATGTTTAATTATTCAAATCTTAACTGGTGTATTTTTAGCTATACACTACACAGCTGATATTAATATCGCATTTGATAGAGTAATTCATATCACACGAGATGTGAATTCTGGGTGATTATTACGTAACATGCATGCCAATGGGGCATCAATATTCTTTATTTGTTTATATTTACATATTGGACGGGGTATATATTATGGATCATATAAACTATTTATAACATGAAGAGTGGGCGTAATTATATTATTTATTATTATAGCAACAGCTTTTCTAGGATACGTTTTACCCTGGGGGCAAATATCTTTTTGAGGAGCCACAGTTATTACTAACTTAATATCAGCCATTCCATATTTAGGTAATGAGATCGTAAAATGACTATGAGGAGGGTTTTCAATTGATAATGCTACACTAACTCGATTTTTTACATTACATTTTTTATTACCTTTTATCCTAGCAGGAATAACAATAATTCATTTATTATTTTTACATCAAACTGGATCCAATAATCCTACAGGAATTAATAGAAACTATGATAAAATACCATTTCATCCTTACTTCTCTATTAAGGATATTATAGGAATATTAATTACAATATATTTATTTATTATGATTAACCTTTTAGAACCACGTCTATTAGGAGATCCCGAAAATTTTATTCCAGCAAATCCTTTAGTTACACCAATTCATATTCAACCAGAATGATATTTTCTTTTTGCATATGCAATTTTACGATCAATTCCTAACAAATTAGGAGGTGTAATAGCTATAATTTTATCAATTATAATAATAATAATTATTCCATTAACTTCAAAAAATAAATTTCAAAGTAATATATTTTATCCAATTAACCAAATAATATTTTGATCTTTCTTTACTATAGTAGTCTTATTAACATGAATTGGAGCACGGCCTGCCGAAGAACCATTTATTACAACAGGACAAATTATTACAACTTTATATTTTATATATTTTATTATTAACCCAATCATATTAAAAATATGAGATAAATTAACAGATTAGTTAATTAAGCTTTAGATAAGTATATATTTTGAAAATATAAGAAAGAAGTTCAATTCTTCTATTAACTTAACCTATAATAATGATTATAAATATTCAAATATAAAAATAATAAAACCTATATAAAAAATAAAATAATTTAAAGAAATGGGTAAAAAAACCCTTCAAGTTAAATATATTAATTTATCATAACGAAATCGAGGCAAAGTTCCTCGAACTCAAATAACCAAAAAAATAATAAAAACTAATTTTAAGAAAAATATTAATGAACCCATATCACAACCTAAAAAGAAAATTACAGTTAATAAACTTATAAAAATAATATTTATATATTCAGATAAAAAAATAAAAGCAAAACCACCTCTACTATATTCAACATTAAAGCCAGAAACAAGTTCTGATTCACCTTCAGCAAAATCAAAAGGAGAACGATTTACTTCAGCCAAAAAAGAAGAAATTCAACAAAAAAACAAAGGAAAAGAAAAAAATATAAACCAAATATAATTTTGAAAATAAGAAAATAAAAACAAATCAAATCCATAAATAAACAAAATTTCACACAAAAGGATCATTGATATTCTTACTTCATAAGAAATAGTCTGAGCTATACAACGAAGTGATCCTAATATAGAATAATTAGAATTAGATGCCCAACCACATATTAAAACTCCATAAACACCCAAACTTGTACAACATAAAAAGTACAAAAACCCTAAATTAAAATTATAAACATTAACTATAAAAGGAAATAATAATCAAAGTCTAAAAGATAATATTAACATAAAAACAGGAGAAAAATAATAAATTATAAAATTAGATATATATAAATATGTTTGTTCCTTAAAAAATAATTTTAAACCATCACTAAATGGCTGTAATAAACCTATATAACCAACCTTATTGGGACCCTTACGCAACTGGATATAGCCTAAAACCTTACGTTCCAATAAAGTAACAAAAGCCACAGATAACAAAACTATAACAAGTAAAAAAATAAAGATAATTAAATATATTACTATTTGTGTAATAAACACATATATAAATTCTAAATTTATAGCACTAATCTGCCAAAATAGTTAAAATTAATCAAATATAAATAATATTATTAAAGTAATTGGTCCTTTCGTACTAAATTACTAAAAATAAGGATAGAAACCGACCTGGCTCACGCCGGTCTGAACTCAAATCATGTAAGAATATAATGGTCGAACAGACCAAAAAAGCGAAAATCTACCCCCGCCCCTTATCTTAATTCAACATCGAGGTCGCAAACCTTTCCATCGATATGGACTCTCCAAAAAGATTACGCTGTTATCCCTAAGGTAGGTTAATCTTATAATCGAAAAATCCGGATCAAAAAAACATAAATTAATGAAAATAAATAATGAAAGTTAATAAAATTTCATTGTCACCCCAACAAAACTAATTTTTCTAAAAAATAAATTAATAAACAAAAAAATATAATTTATAAAATTAGTAAACCTCTATAGGGTCTTCTCGTCCTATAAAAAAATTTTAGCTTTTTAACTAAAAAATTAAATTCAAATTAATTATCTAAAGAAAGATTATTTCTCATCAAACCATTCATTCCAGCCTCCAATTAAAAGACAAATGATTATGCTACCTTCGTACAGTTAAAATACCGCAGCCTTTTAATATTTATAATCAATGGGCAGGCACGATCTTAAATTAAAAACAAAAGAACATGTTTTTGTTAAACAGGTGGAAATAAAAATTGCCGAGTTACTATAAATAAATTAACTTAATTACTAATTTTAACATTATTAAATCTTTTTAAAATTAAAAGAAAAATTCCAATAAAAAATTAAAAATAAAAAAATCTTTATAAAAAATATATAATTATAACAAAATAAATAATGGAAATTTTTAATCCTAAATAATATTTTACAAAAAACATTTTTAAAAAAAAAAGAAAGCTTATCCCCCCTTATTTTTAATTAATAAACTTTTAATAATTAAATTAATCAAAGCTTTATTAAAAATGAATTATATTCAATTATCAGAAAACTAGATATTATCTTAAATGAAAAGCATATAACCTCTAAAATATAATTGTAAATTTTTTTGAAACAAAAAGAAACATTATATTATAAATCTTAAGATTTCGAGAAAAAAAAATAATTTATTAATTTTATTAAACCCTGATGCAAAAGGTACTCCAAACAATAAATACTTAATTTATAAAAAAGTTAGGCCTTTACAGTTCAAGAAACAAAAAATATTAATTCTTAATAATACTAAAAGATAAAATATTTTTATTAAAAAATTAAAAAAAAATTAAAAATTATAACAATTATAAATCAAGATGAGTTGAATCGCACAACAAAATTTATTAATGTAAATAATAAGTTCCCTAAAGGAAACACCTTGAACTTACCAGGCCCACCTTCCGGTAGGCCTACTTTGTTACGACTTATCCCAACTATTTTATAATGAGAGTGACGGGCGATGTGTACATTATTTAGAACTCAAATCAAAATTAAAAGTTTTATAAAAATTACAACCAAATCCAATTTCAGGATAAAATCAAATTTAACCATCCAAAAATATAATTAATGTAACCCACCTCCACTTAAATATAGCTACATCTTGACCTAACATTAAATTCATAAAATTTAAAGAAAATATTCTTATAAAACATTCAATGACAGCGATATATAAACAAAATTTAAGTTAAATCAATCGTGGATTATCAATTACGGGGCAGGTTCCTCTGGAGAGAATAAATAACCGCCAAATTCTTTTAATTTTAAGAAAATAACTATTAATATTAAAGAAAATTTAAGATCATAATAATAGGGTATCTAATCCTAGTTTTTATATGAATTTCATATATCTATATAAACTAATAAAAAATTATTAAATTTGAATTTCACCTCAAAATAAAAATTTTAATTATAAAATTAATATAATATTTAACCGAAAAAATTTAATTTAACTAATTGTATAACCGCGACGGCTGGCACAATTTTTGTCAGTTATAATTAAAACCCTGGTTTTATCTTAAAATAAAAACCAAAAATAAACACTGAAAAAATCTCATTTAGAAATTAAAGAAAACCTTACATATAATAAAATTCAAAATCCAAATTTAAAAGAAAGAATCAAACTTTAATTTTTATAATTAAAATATCGAAAGGAACAAATTGATGCCCTCCCCCTCTCCCCGGATCCTACGTCTCTACTCGTACCCATCGCCATAAAGTTCACCCCCTATAAATATTTATATTATTATAATATCCTATCTATATACTAGTATTATCATTCTCTCATTCCATATACTGTTACCTACATCTAAATACTTACATACTCTGGTTATTTATTATTCATACTATATGCTTTCATCGTTAATGTATCCATATACTCCTGGTATTAAACGTACTGTTACCTTACCTTAAATCATCTCATATATATCCCACTTATAGTCTGATCTCTCCAACCTTATATCTCGGTCTCTTGTATCGCCATAGTTCTTATTAGTAAACATCTCTCTTTATCTCACTTCTTCTTTTCCAACCATTCCATATTGATCATGCGTCACATTGTTATCTATCATGTCCTGTTACCTACTCAATCCACTCCTATCTCTACTTGGGATGTTAGCTTACATCGTCTAAATATTCTTATCTGTTATATACTAGTATTCTTTCCCTTTTCTTAAATAGTCTTATATATATATATATATTATCCCCCCCTTTTCTTTTATACTTTTTTTAAAATATTTAATTAACATTAACAGTAATTATATAATAATATATAATTTATTAAAATTAAATAAACCAATTTACATTATTTAATGTAATTTTTTTTTTAAAAGGACCAAATATACCTCCTCTCAGTAATTTAGAACTAATTATAAACCAGTTCCTAAAAAAATTATTAATTAAATAATAAGATGCCTGAGTAAAGGGCTATTTTGATAGAATAGATAATGTAATTATATTACTCTTATTATATTATTTAGAATTAAACTAATCCTTTGAAATCAAAATTCAATGTGCATCATTACACCTAAATATAGAAAGATAAGCTAAAATTAAGCTTTTAGGTTCATACCCTGAAAATAGAAAACAATTCTTCTTTCTA